ATGCTATTCACAATGTCGGTTTAAACGAAGCAAGTTTAATCATTAGCAAAGCGGAAGTCGTGAAGGGGTACTACTGTGAAAAAATTAAAACCTCGAGCTCGAGGGCGTAGTTATCCGATAAAAAGACCCGTTTTTCATATAACTATTGGATTAAAAGATATATCTGTAAAGGAAGTATAAAAAAGGAAGTATAAAGGAGCCAAATACGCCATATTATACTTCAAAGGCAACGTATGGAGAAATAAAAATAAGTAAGTACACGGATATGACGTGTCATGATATATATAGTATTGGGAGATTATGGGACAAAAAATAAATCCACTTGGTTTCAGACTTGGTGCAACCCAAGGTCATCATTCTCTTTGGTTTGCACAACCACAAAATTATTCCGAAGGGCTACAAGAAGATCAAAAAATCCGAGATTGGATCAAGAATTATGTACAAAAAAATATTCAAATATCCTCTGGTGTTGAGGGAATTGCATGCATAAAGATTCAAAAAAGAATCGATTTGATTCAGGTCATAATCTATATGGGATTCCCAAAATTATTACTAGAAGGTAAAGGTGGGCCTCGAAGAATCGAAGAATTGCAGATAGATGTACAAAAAGAAATTAATTGTGTAAACCGAAAACTCAACATTGCTCTTACAAGAATTACAAACCCTTATGGACACCCTAATATTCTCGCCGAATTTATAGCCGGACAATTAAAGAATAGGGTTTCATTTCGAAAAGCAATGAAAAAGGCTATTGAATTAACTGAACAAGCAGGTACAAAAGGAATTCAAGTACAAATTGCAGGACGTATCGACGGAAAAGAGATTGCGCGTGTCGAATGGATCAGAGAGGGCAGAGTTCCTCTACAAACCATTCGAGCTAAAATTGATTATTGTTCCTATGCAGTTGGAACTATCTATGGGGTATTAGGCATCAAAATTTGGATATTTGTAGACGAGGAAGCCTAAGCCTTTATTTGACTTGTCTTTACGGAAATAAAAAAGCAAAAAATGACAAACTCTTTCATTCTTTTTCTGTTAAATCAAAAAAAAATGGGCAATTCTATAAGGTTGAATAAAAATTCAATTCATTTTTTTATATTGATATAATTGCTATGCTTAGTGTGTGACTCGTTGGTTTTTGTAGGGTTAGTAGTCAAAAAAACGGACTGGCCCATAGTATGAACTAATAACTATCGAACTAATAACCAACTCACCGCTTCATATTATCTGGATCTAAAGAACTAGTCACGATATGATATATTGATCATATCATTGTAGCAACTTAATTTTTGTTTGCATAAACAAGCAAAAAAAAGAAAAACCAATCTGATTTTAAGTTGTGAAGCAATAACAAAAAGAATGCAGATAAATGGAAGGGTGAGAGAAAGAGAGAAAAAGAATACTAATGCTATATGATTCCAATATGTAAGGTCTCTGAGCGATCTTATAAAGGATAGCGTAATAAAGCATCAATACTAATTTGATTGATCTATAATTCGATTAATTTGTTCATAGAACAAAAAAAGTCAAGAGCCCTGGGTCCACAAAGACTGAGAAAATTGACTCAATAACACATTTCATTTTCATTAGGAGCTCCGCTGTAGAATTCAGGCCTAACCATTAATCGCGAAGCGATGGGAACGACGGAACCCGTGGATGCAGAAGATTCTATTGAAAACGAATCCTAATAATTCATTGGGTAGGATGGCGAAACGAACCCGGGACCAATCCACTTTTATTCTGAGAGGCCATGTCATAGGATAACCCTACAACTGAAATAGATATGGAAAGAGTAAATATTCGCCCGCGAAAGTTTTTATTTTATTGGATTTCTAAATTTTGATAGATCCAATATAATATGATAATAAAAAAGACAAAACAAAATAAATACTCGTTATAATAAAACGAAATTCTATTATTATTATCTATTATCTCTAACTAATCTATAAAATAATTATCTATAACTATAAAAAAATAGAAATTGAATACATGTTTAGTTTTTTTTATATAAACTATCAAAACAAGATATACAAATTTCTAATAGATTAGATATTAGATAAAATCTCAAAGACTCCCACGATTCAGTATATTATTCATTAAATACATGTATACCATGTTATAATTGTTATTTTTCATTCGCGAGGAGCTGGATGAGAAGAAACTCTCATGTCCGGTTCTGTAGTAGAGATGGAATTGAAATTGAAAAAGAACCATCAACTATAACCCCAAAAGAGCCAGATTCCGTAAACAACATAGAGGAAGAATGAAAGGAATATCTTATCGAGGTAATCGTATTTGCTTTGGTAGATATGCTCTTCAGGCACTTGAACCCGCGTGGATCACGTCTAGACAAATAGAAGCAGGGCGGCGAGCAATGACACGAAACGTACGCCGCGGCGGAAAAATATGGGTACGTATATTTCCAGACAAACCTGTTACAGTAAGACCCGCGGAAACGCGTATGGGTTCCGGTAAAGGATCTCCCGAATATTGGGTAGCTATCGTTAAACCGGGTAGAATACTTTATGAAATGGGTGGAGTAGCAGAAAATGTAGCCAGAAAGGCTATTTCAATAGCGGCATCAAAAATGCCTATACGAACGCAATTCATTATTTCGGGATAAGAATGTATAACCAAAGAAAAGAAATCTTTTGAATGAAAAAAAAAAACAAAATTATAGGTTTCTTTTTTTTTTGTTTTGGACAAACAATATTTCTTTTTTTACTTAGCCCCTTCGCAGTGAAAGAGCAAATAAAAAAAAATGATATGATTCAACCTCAAACCCACTTAAATGTAGCGGATAACAGCGGGGCCCGACAATTAATGTGTATTCGAATCATAGGAGCTAGTAATCGACGATATGCTCATATTGGTGACGTTATTGTTGCTGTAATCAAGGAAGCAATACCAAATACACCTCTAGAAAAATCCGAAGTGATCAGAGCTGTAATTGTACGTACTTGTAAAGAACTCAAACGTGACAACGGTATGATACTACGATATGATGACAATGCTGCGGTTGTTATTGATCAAGAAGGAAATCCCAAAGGAACTAGAATTTTTGGTGCGATCGCACGGGAATTGAGACAGTTAAATTTCACTAAAATAGTTTCATTAGCACCTGAAGTATTATAAGTCTAATAAAACGGAGACTCTAATGCTATTATAGCATTTGAATAAAATATGAATAGAGTAAACTAGATTAATTAGTAAATTTGTCTCACGCATATATCTTTAACAATTCATAAAATAGAAAGAAAAAAGCATGTTGATTATATCAAAGTTCGGGGGTAACAATAATTTTAATTTATCATGGGTAAAGACACTATTGCTGATATAATAACTTCTATACGCAATGCTGACATGAATAGAAAAGGAACAGTTCGAATACCATCTACTAACATCACCGAAAACCTTGTTAAAATACTGTTAAGAGAAGGTTTTATTGAAAATGTGAGGAAACATCAGGAAAACAACAAATATTTTTTGGTTTTAACCCTACGGCATAGAAGGAATAGGAAAGGTCCATGTAAAACTGTTTTAAATTTAAAACGGATCAGTCGACCCGGTCTACGAATCTATTCTAGTTATCAACGAATTCCTAGAATTTTAGGTGGGATGGGGATTGTAATTCTTTCTACCTCTCGGGGTATAATGACGGACCGAGAGGCCCAACTAGAAGGAATCGGCGGAGAAATTTTGTGTTATATATGGTAAGCTTTCTTATATCCAAATTAAGATATGGAACTTTACCATTTGTGAAAAAAAAAGATAAAGAACAGGTTTCTATTCTCACTCTCCTCTTACATTAGTTAATACTTCAAGGAGGTTTTACCGCGAATGAAAAAAGAAAACTGGATTCATGAAAGTTTAATTCCTGAATCACTTCCGAATGGTATGCTTCGGATTCATTTAGATAATGAAGATCGGATTCTAGGTTATGGTTCAGGAAGGATTCAACGTAGTTTTATACGTATACCAACGGAAGATAGAGTCAAAATTGAAAGAAGTCATTATGATTCAACCAAAGGGCATATAGTTTCTAGACTCCGAAACAAGGATTCAAACGATTAGGTGGTTTTTTTTTCAACTTCAATATTCCTTTCGGAGGGATACAATTCGAAAGTTTCAAATTTCCAGAAACTAATTTTCTTCAAATAAGTAAATTTGAAATTCAGTTAAGGAATGACAAATATGAAAATAAGGGCCTCCATTCGTAAAATTTGTGAAAAATGTAGACTGATCCGTAGACGGGGACGAATTATAGTAATTTGTTCCAACCCGAGACATAAACAAAGACAAGGATAATCTTTATAAAATAAAAGAGACTCCCTAAGGGACCCAATATACAAATAAAAAAAAGCGGAAAAGATCCGTTTTGGCATGAAATGGATATATCCATATACCTCTGACTTATATTTATGAGACGATAAAATATGGCAAAACCCGCACCCAGAATCGGTTCACGTAGGAATGGGCGTATTGGTTTACGTAAGAGTGCGCGTAGAATACCAAAAGGGGTTATTCATGTTCAAGCAAGTTTCAACAATACCATTGTGACTGTTACAGATGTACGAGGCCGGGTAATTTCTTGGTCCTCCGCCGGTACTTGTGGATTCAAGGGTACAAGAAGAGGGACACCCTTTGCGGCACAAACCGCAGCAGGAAATGCTATTCGGACGGTAGTGGATCAAGGTATGCAACGAGCCGAAGTCATGATAAAAGGCCCCGGTCTCGGACGAGATGCAGCATTAAGGGCTATTCGTAGAAGTGGTGTAATATTAAGTTTCATACGGGATGTAACCCCTATGCCACATAATGGCTGTAGGCCCCCTAAAAAAAGGCGTGTGTAAAAATAAACAAAACATTGAAATGATTTCAAGAGAAATAAATAATTTAATGATTTGATCAAATAATAAGATTACCATGGTTCGAGAGAAAGTAATAGTATCGACTCGGACACTGCAGTGGAAGTGTGTTGAATCAAGAGGAGATAGTAA